TTGCGTTATATCACCAGATCTTGATTTTTCATATATAAATGTAACTAATGTATCGCCTTCGTAAAGGATTTCCCCATAATGTCCATGAACAGTTGCTCCTGGAGTAGCCAAATAAGGCTTAGCTGATCGTATTACCACAGAGTCAACTTGAACAATTAGAACTTGACCCGATTTTAAATGCGGTCCTTTTTTGGCTATACATACATTTTCACAAAGAAACTGCCCAAGACTAACGATTGGAGATGTCTCTTCACAATAATTGTAATGGAGAAAATACCAATTCAAATGGAATGGATTCAAAATGATGTTACTGCATGAATAGGGATTATAAATTTGACCATTTTCATCCAGTAAATAATATTTAAGTATTTGAAAAATCTGTTTGAAATTGTCAAGTTGCAAATAGTTAGTTACCAAGATCTGATTATGGGTTATTAAATGGGAAAATAAATCAAAATTATAAATTGGAAAACCTGTTCCTAACGGGCCCAACGAATTCCTAATTGGAATTAGGGAGTTCTTTTTGATTGATTCTTTTATCACATTGGGAGATTTTACATCGTTGAATGGGCCTATTCGAAAACAATTGGATGATGACAAAATTATCAAAGATTGAGATTCCTTATTTCGATTCAACAACGTATGGATAGTTCCTTGATTTGGATTAAGGGATTCTTTAATCCTTGCTTTGGAATAGGAATAAATGGAAGAAAATGGATTGACATTAGCGCGATCTGATCCATTCTCAGAGATCAATCCTGAACCCGACAGATCGTTCCTTTTTCCGGTATAAGAAATAGGTGACTTAGCTAAGTCGATTCTTAGAAAATATCTAAGCAAACCATTTGTCCTTATTTCAACAAAGGAAGCACAGGCCTTTTCGATTTTTTTGTCTTGGTCCCAATTCAACACTAAAGAAGTCCGAACTAATTGAATACTTGTGTCCCAAATTTCAAGAATTGGGTCGTAATAAAGGATATAATTGACAACTCGAAGTTGTAGATTATCACTTTCCTGCAAGAGATCCGGCGGGAAAAGTCTTCCTAAATTTATACCATCCGTTTTTTTATATGGGACTACAGGTTGAACCAAAACAAAATACTTTTTTTCATACCGGGAAAGTTTCATTCGTTGGATATAGAGCCAATTTTTCAATTTTTTGTATTCTTTGGAATTTGGTTTTCCCCCTCCTGGCGGTATCAATCGGAATGCCTTATTTGTCTTTCCAGGAAAATGGATATCTCCAGAAAAGATTATCAGTTTCATTTTTTCTGCTTTTTTCTTCACTCGGACCAATCCGCCTACCCGACTTCTTCTATTGAAAGTGATTTGTGTATCTGCCCCAATAATACTATTGTGCCGTACCATTATGGAAGAAGATTCGGCCAAAATGTGGACTTCCACGGGAATAAAAAAAAATGGATTTACTTCCTTTTGGTATTTTGGCCAAAATACCTTGACTCCTCGATACTCAATAAAATCCTCTTCGTTGACGATTGAATTTAGTTCTCTAGTCTCATATTTAGTAAGTCCCGAGCTCTTTCTTATATATCGAGGATCATCGAAATAAGCAAGAATACTATTTCTACGGAGAATACCATTTCTGGGGATTTCCATTGAGATACCTGAAGAAGGTATTAGTTGGTTCTCGCCTTCTTGAATCGATTCGAGTGGGATAATGAATCTATTTCTTCGCCTCTTTGCTAATAAATCAGAATTACCGTCGAGAATGGCCGGATATCTGAGATTACAACGACCCGTACATGTCATTCGATTCAGTTCTGAATAATCAGGAATCCTATCTCCTTTTTGATTTTTACCAGAAAAATACGAACTAAAAAATTTGTGTCTCACTTGATTATTAGTTACTGAGGGGTTAGCAATATATCTTGGCTTGACAGAAAGAGAATAAGCGTTCATTTGATCTTGATCCTTGTGGATCGAACAAGGGCCTAGACTGTATCTCCAGGGCTCCCCTAATAATATCCATAAATGACTTGTTTTTGGTAAGAGATGAATATTACCATATGTAAATTCAGGTGCATGGTACACATCAGTATTCCAGTGCATTTCGCCTTCTGAGTCAGAATAAATATGTTTTCGAACCTTCTCTTTCAAATTCAAAGTGGATGTTCTCGCGCGAATCTCAGCAATCACTTGTTCTGATTCTACATATTGATCGTTTTGAACTAAAAGAAAACTTTTGGGCGGAATACACACATTGTGTATAATATCTTCACTCTCAATAGTTACATACAAGTCTCTAGAACATAGAAAAGCAGGATGTCCATGACGTGTACGTGTCGGATGAACCAAATCCTCGTTGAATTTTATTTTTCCATTAGAAGGGGCTCGCACATGTTCTGCAGTACCCCCTGTAAATACTCCGCCGGTATGAAAAGTTCTTAATGTTAATTGAGTGCCCGGTTCTCCAATAGATTGACCTGCAATAATACCTACGGCTTCTCCCAATTCGACCAGGTCGTCATGAGCTGGACTCCGGCCATAACATAATTGACAAATCCAAGATGTACTCCTACAAGTAAAGGGGGTTCGAATAGAGATTGGTTGTGCTCTAAAAGTTATGAATCTACTGACAAGTCCAACCCCAATATCTTGATTTCTAGTAGCAATACATCGTGAACCTATATATATATCATCTGCTAATACACGGCCAATTAATGTTTGGATAAAACTCCTGTCCGCCATCATTCCATTTCGAGGACTTACAGAAATACCTCGAACGGTGCCACAATCTGTTCGACGTACAACAATGTGTTGAACTACTTCAACAAGTCTGCGCGTGAGATATCCTGCATCTGATGTTCGGATAGCGGTATCCACAACCCCTTTACGGGCTCCGTAGCAAGAAATAATGTATTCTGTTAAAGACAGTCCTTCGCGTAAATTGCTTTGAATGGGTAAATCAATCATTTGCCCTTGGGGATCCGACATTAATCCTCTCATACCTACTAATTGATGTACCTGAGATGCATTTCCTCTGGCTCCCGAAAAAGACATTATATGGACTGGATTAAAAGGATCGGTCATCCGAAAATTAGGATTCATTTCTTGTCGCAAATATTCACTTGTGGCATACCATATTTCGATCGATTGACGTAATTTTTCTACCGCGTGTACATTCCCATAATGATGGTGTTTTTCCAAAATAAAACTTTGTTGTTCAGCGTCTTGAACTAGCCATCTTTTAGAAGGTATTGTTAAAAGATCATCAATTCCTAATGAAATGGATGCGGCGGTAGCTTGTCGGAAACCCAGAGTCTTTACTTGATCCAGGATATGTGATGTATATCCTATTCCATAGTGATCAATAAATCGACTAATAAGCCGTTTCATGGCAGTTCCGTCTATCACTTTATTGTGAAAGACCTGAGTGGGCCGTTCTGCCATCAGTACCTCCATATTGCGCTGAGTAGAATTTGACAATGGGCTTGAGTCAGTGATTGGAAAACTTCCTTTTCTAGATCTTGATTCACGTAGAAATTCTGCACTTATGGTTCTAGTTAACCCGGAGAGACTCGAATTCCCGTTGGTAGCATAGAATTACAACAGCCCTGCCAAAACCCCTGTATGGCTTCTTCTATTTCTCGATAAAGGGAAATATGACCAAGAGTGGTTCGAATATATATATAAAGAATTTCTTTTTTTATACTTCGTACTATTAGATAGTGTCCATAAATCTCATAATAGGTCCCCACAGATTCATAGTGAATTTCGATGGGAGCTTCTCTTGCAGCAATAACGCGTTGATCTAGTCGCCACCGCAGCCACAAAGGACTACCTAAATTGATTCGTTTTTGCCGATAAGCTCCAATTGCATCATAGGGATTACAAAAAAAGGGTTCTTTTTTTTTTGTATACTTATAGTTATTATCTTCATTTTGATAGTTTCTACGATTACATGGATTATACCTATTTACACAAATACCCCGACGATTTCCACTCGTTAAGACATAGAGTCCACTAAGCATATCTTGAGTTGGTGCCGAAATCGGATCCCCAATAGTTGGAGACAAAAGATTCATATGAGAAAACATAAGTAAACGCGCCTCTGCTTGAGCCTCCAAAGATAAAGGCACATGAACAGCCATTTGATCCCCGTCAAAGTCTGCATTGAAGCCCTTACAAACTAATGGATGTAAACAAATAGCGCGCCCTTCCACTAAAACGGGGAGGAATGCCTGTATGCCTAATCTATGCAGAGTAGGCGCTCTATTCAGCAATACAGGATGGTCATCCAGAATTTCCTGAAGTATTTCCCATACAATCGGTTTTTTTTTCCGAATTTGACTCTTAGCAACTCCTATGTTCGAAGCAATATGTTTTCTAATTAGATCACGAATTACAAATGCCTGGAAAAGTTCTATTGCTATTTCGCGAGGCAATCCACATCGATGTAATGAAAGTGAAGGGCCCACGACAATCACGGACCGCCCTGAATAATCGACCCGTTTACCAAGCAGAGTCTCGCGAACTCTTCCTTCTTTGCCTTCAATTACATCTGAAAGTGACTTGTAAACTCTATTATGATCATCCCTCATTGGTTGTCCGCAGATTCCATTATCAAGAAGTGCATCCACGGCTTCTTGTAGCAATTTTTCCTGAGATATTATTAATTCTTCTGGCGTAGCTATACTTGTTGTTAATAGATCTGTAAGAGTATTATTCCGATAGATAATTCTTCTATAGATTTCATTAATATCCGAGGTCACTAGTTTATCCTCATCTATATGATAGATTGGTCTCAACTCAGGAGGAAGAACTGGTAATAGACACAAAACCATCCATTTTGGTTCTATATTTGTTCGAATAAAATGCTTAGCCAATTCCATGCGTCTAAGCAAAAAATCTTTTCTTCTTCCAACTTTTCGATCTTCCCATTCATTCCCTGTGGGTTCCTCTTCCTCCAATTCTTTCCATTCTACCAATGAATAGTCTATAATAATTCGTAAATCTAGATTGGCTAATTGTTGTCTGAT